TCCGTATCAAGGTCACGGTCGATATCGTCACTATCATCAATAAGAAAACCCTTAGGCTTGTTATCCAGGAACTTGTTCAGAAATACTGTAATGAAAGGAAGATAGGAGTTTGTCGCTAGGTATTTGACCAAATAGGATCGTCCAGTTCCTATAGAACCTATCACTAAAATACCCCTAGGGGGGGGTAGGGCTAAGCGGAGCGAAAAGGGTTTCCCATGAGATGGGAAATGAAAACTATTAGCCCCACACGGGGTTTGTGAATAAGTGATTGTCTGATAATGAGCAAGGAGGCAATAACTCGCTTCGCTACCCATTGGAGGAGTTTCCCCTCCAACAAAGAAGCCTTTTGATGGAGCTAGCTATAAAACATTTTTGCAAAAAAAATGGGATAATAGCTGAACTAAAAACTCTTTATCCCGAAGACGAATGGGACTTTTCCCCACTCATTCGGGATAAATTCTTCGGGGGCCGACAGGTGAATCGCGAATATTCCCTTCAATTCCTGGATCAAATGCTGGATGATTTTAGTACAAAAAAGCAGAAGGCAAGCTGTGCCACCCGCCTTCACTATCAAATAAATAACTTTAATTGGCGGGAATAAAATAATTAGATTTCCCTCGCTACCTCTGAACGGAAGGGCCCCCGTCATGTAGTGAATATATATCACATCATACAATACATGAGGAGAGAGAGGGCGGGTGGGTCTCTTCTCATTGGGCCCGTTTGGAATTTTTTAGTGGCGCACGCCACTGAGGTTTTTCTGTACTTCTTTGCTGTATCGGGAATGCCTTAATTAATTCTTCCGATGACTTGACACTGGTGCAGTCTCAGTTCCCGCTCTTCCAGCTCTAGTTTAGTTTTTTCTTAAATAAATAAAATAAAGCGGTGGTAGCGCGTCGAGATTTCATAACCGCAGTGAGAGTAGCCGCTGCTGGGGTAATACCCTAAGTAAGGATACCAGTCTCAGGAAGATAGCCAGACTCGGTTGTGAAAGAAGGAGCAGCTGGTGGAGTAAGCACTTTTCTTGTTACAGTATCCTTTGTTAACGTAGACGCTGTTGGGACTGATTCCTTGACTGTTGTTTTCAAATACGCTCTTTGAAGGACAACTTCCCTTGTTAATGTACGAGCAGGAGACTAGAAGAAAGATGCCTACAATCAGATGCTATAATATCTATATCATATAGTATGAAAGGGATCCCCAAATGCCCATATTAGCGAAATCTGACTCAATAGGAAGCCTCTATGGCTTGTCTTTTTATTGGACTGATAGAGCTCGCTCTAATCTTTATTCTAAATAAAGACTCACATACTTCATTCTTAATTGAATGTACGATCTTTGAATGGATGCAAAGAATCCACAGCTATTGAATCCGATCTTTGAAAGAAGGAAGAGGCATATGCCAGAACTGCTTTCACGAATGAATCCCCTGTTAGGACAAAAAAGCTGCTTGGGTCTCCCTTGGTTTGCTAGAATAGACTCTTATATGGACAGAAATGCACCTTAGAGAAGATAGCTAGTTTTGTCCTCGTTAGGGTTAGGGAAAGACCTTATTGCCCTTTTTGCCTTGCCTTTCTTACTAGATTACCTTATTAAATATTTTCTTTCCTTTCGGGGATTACGCTACCGCCCCTTACAATCGGAATTCATGACATAGTTTCTCTAAGAGGAGTCTAGAGTTAGTTGATATAAGTCACAAGTCGTAGCGTAGCCAAATCCTAATTTACATTGAATTCCCTAAACAGTCGTAAGCCCGTATCTAGCTTTTCGCTGATAAAGAGACTAGGAGCCTTTTTATTTAGTAGTAAATGCCTAAAAATGTTTGGTTTTTCCCCTCTCTGTACTGTAAAAGTAAGTCCTTGAGCAAGAGGTCATACCTCTTTTTTCAATAGTGAAAGGCACACAAGAGAATAAACTCGCTTTTGAAAGAAGGCTTTCTTGGATACGCTCAGAGGGGACTTATAGTTCAGGAAAAAAATGCAATGCATAGAATCTAGAATCCGATGCAGTTAAGCTCGAAAGGCAGCGAAGGAAGTAGTTGATCTAGGGGTTCCAAGTTTTTTGGAAATGCTTAAGGATTCAAAGCAAAATACCACACACAGATGAAATTGTTGGAATAATTTCTAGTCGAAGAGAGGTACCGAGCATAAAATCCAGTGCTATTCGAAGTAAGGATATAAGGAAGCTTCTGACTAAGGTTAGAATCGATTTATCTTATACGGAATTCGTAGCATATGCTATGCTCTTAGCTGCTCTTCCCCCTTTCCTTTTTTAGGGAAAAAATCTTATTTATATAAAACGCATCGTTTTGATATGGCGAAAATAGATTTTGAGAGTAGCTCACTCCAACGAGCTCAGGCGTCCTAGGTGAAGGTAGACTTTATCCACATCCTATCAAAGTCGAGTCTCCGGACTTGAATAAAACAGAGTGCCTACGAGACGGCTATGGTGTTGTACAGGAAAGTCTGGAAATTGCGTAATTCTAATGAAGATACTTACGTTTTTATCGCTCAAAACTGAAAGAATTCCTTGGTCTCGACTCGATGGAGTAATGCGAAGGAACTATCTGGAGAGAGGCCCAAGCGGAACGTCTTTATCTGTCTTACTTAATGACGAATAGTTAACTATAACTAAGGACTCCTAAAATGGAATGGTCCATTTGAAGATCAAGACAGAAATACCTAAAAAACAAATAATTGCAGCTTAAATAGGCTTCCGCTTCCATGCCTAGTTCACTGCCTGCTTTAGACAGCTGATTCCTTCTTCTCTAAAGTGAGGGAATTGGCTTCATTTTTTCTTTTTTATATTTATCAGGTCCCACATCTGATGAAATAGCATTTTAGTCGAGAACAGCGCTTTATTCACCTTCACCTAAGATTTAGATCAATCAGTTCTTCCTTTTATACTTAAGATTAGAAAGATTGAATTGTCCATCATCTTCGAAGGTTTACATCAACAAGGAAGAAATTGTATTAATGATATCATGATGCTACCTCTCCTTCATGTACAGCGTCTTATCAGGCCGGGCATCTTCTTATTCTTAGCATTGTAGGAGAATCTTCTTCATATTGAGATTCATACTGTCTTCTGCAACGGCAATTCATACTCAAGCAGTAGCGCCAGATGAAATAACTAAGGTTACTTAAAGTAAAAGAGGAAGGAAGATAATAAAAAAGTTCCGAAAGGTTAAAGATGACGCGCTTGACGTTGTGACCGGGTGCCGGAATGAATTGGTCAAAACAAAATGGTCTTGCAAACCGGTGGGGATTTGACGGTTCTGCCCGAAGTTGCCCTGTCGTAACGTCAGAATGCCGCATCGCATGGAGATCTGATCAGAGACTATCCTGGATGCATTTATTTTCACAACAGCAATAAGTAGCAAGGGCCCTTTTCATCGACCTTGTCGACCAATCATACACAAGATTTAGGGCCTCTCTTAAATACCATGCTTGTAGGGCCGCCACGTGAAGCTCCTCGGATGGTATTTCAACGGATAATGCGGATAGAGTGGATGGACGCCTAGCCGAAGAATCCACGGACACCTATGCTACCTGCCTTTACGGAAGAGGTGAGGCTCCAAATCCTTAGAAATCAGTCTTTCATTCCCGGATCTCCGAACATTACACCTTGTAGAACTTTAGTAAGTAAGGGAACCTCTGATAGCCCCAGTTAAAGATACTGCTCAACCTTGACTGGACTGCCATAACAATTGATGGGTAGGAGCCTACTCTAACTAAGAGCAGCTTCTCCTCCACCGGAACCAGGTTCCGATGCTTGCTAGGACCAGGAGATGAGAGATTTGAGAAGGGCTTTTCACACCTCAGAAAGCAGATAAAGCTAGCTCATTCGAACCTGCAAATAAGGTAGTGATGCCTCTTAACCAAAAGAGGGGGCGCCCTACTAAAAGAAAAAGCCCTCCATCTATCGATTCTTGAGATGCGACTGAACTAAGACCTGTACGTGTACGGTGTTTAGAGTGAAGACATACGCTTTCTGAAACAGAGAATCTCCACCCTAGCATGCATTTAACGTCCTTAGCCCGCATTGATCAATATCAATAAGAATAGCAGTCGTATAGGTATAGGTTAGCGCTTCCTTGCTTGCATCCTTTCCTCTCTTTCTTATAATGAAATAGATATAGATGTCTCGACTGCCGAATCCTTATCCTGCAAACAACTCGATTCTGTTGATTCACTGTCCATTTGTCCTTCAACCGGATTAATGGTCAACGACTTTGACAGCCTTTCCTTCACACAAGGTTTTTCATCCTTCTCCCCCGCTTAGGACAGAAAGGGGAAGTAGCGAGATTACGATTCCTTCGTGGGAAATCAACGAAGGCAGTCGCTCCAGCAGCTTTAGTACTTAGTTAAGGCCCCAGCCCTTAGCCCGGTTCTTATCCGGCTCCACCAGCAGCCTTTATCAGCTGCTATGGTTCCCTTCCCGCAATGCGAATCTCTATCTCTTTGCGGCTACGGCCTATTCTAATAGGACCCATATTCAATCTCTTAAGTGACTTCTGAACACTAGCTAGCTCTGGACCTACCTATATTAGCCATGAGCGATCGCCAAGCGGAGTTGAAAGAAAAGTGAAAACATGGCCTTCAAATAAAAACTTATCTAAAGGCGACCGACCGCCCGGTTTAATGAGAAAGAAGCTAGATCCGCCTATGTAGATGACTTGAATAGTAGGGTTCAAGCCCAGCAGGAGTGCATCCAGGCCAGGTTATTCGCAGGGAATATCAAAGACTTTAGGAGGAGTTGGTTGAGGGCCTATATTTCTTAGATCGAGTGACTGGCCCCTAAAGGGCGGAATTGACTTCTATCTCTGTTGGTTGGCGATTTGCCTTTGAGCGAGTAAAGTAAATCCTATCAGCCTGTCAGCTCAGCCAGTGAAGTGACTTCCGTTCTTGGTTCACTTTACGATGGAAAAGTCTATCTTATTGTATTTTGAGTTCTTTCCTTCTCTGTCTTTGAAAAACTGCCCTTTCGTAGTCAGAATTTCGTGGAAATAAAGTTAGAGGGAAGATTCTTTAACGTTCGTGGCAGTGAAGTAATGAATCCTATTTTCATTCTTCACTCCTTAGAGTGAAGCGCGTTTATAATGTAAGCAAAGACTCTTTATTACGGTCTCCGGAGAGAGGTCTGAGAAAGATCACCCCTGCGCGGGGACCTAAGCCCGGAATTCCATTTAGGAAGATGAAGACTTTTTCGATTCCTACATCTTCCCCCCAACCACAGTCGTTAGTAGATATTATGGGCCTTTTAATTCCTTGCTTATGGATGGGAACATGCCTTCTGTTAACCTCCCCTCCGGAACTTATTCAACCAATTAGTCAATCCGCCTTTCCTTTCACTCTGCCTCTTTTTCCTTTTTATTTCTCTGGGTTGGGACTTGCCCAAATGAACTGCCTTAGGAATAGAAGCGATGCAGGATGGGAAATTCAAAACTCCATAAGTGAGATAAATATCTTCTTTTATAAGAAAAGCCGGATGAAATTTCATAAGAGAAGCAAGACTTTTTACGCTACGATCCGATCTTGCTTACTATCTCCTCTTACTTAGATAGAGAAGGTTGAAGCTTATAGGTGGTGCCCTAAGCGCAAAGAAGCTCCCATCATGCTACTTCCACTATATGCTTAACACATGCGAGTCGAACACGCTCTGTAAACAAAGGTCGACCATTCTTATCTCATCGAAAGGCTAATTCGCGATAGACGAGTGGGCTCAGTTCGAATGAACTTGGATCGAGAAAATAAATCTCTTTCTTTTTATCATTTGAATTACTCAAAAAAGTTTAAAGTGAATTATGCGAAAACGAAGAAAGTTAATAGCTGTGTCCGATCTTTATCGTCGTATCCCTAAAGTGCTATCTGCCGCTGCCGGTTCAGCCGCTCCCCCAGCCCCAAGTATCAGTATTTCGGCGGCTCCAGCCGGTACAGGTACAGAAGTGGCTACAAGGGAGCAGCTTTCTAGTGTCGTCCAAGACAAATTTTGTCCCACCCTATTCCCACAAGCGGATTTAACCGTTCCACCGGTTTTTGAGATGGAGGAAGAATGCAGTCTTTTTGATCCTTTTAACCTTATTTTTGAAGGGATATGTGATCAACTGTTATCCATTCACTCCACGGCACCCATCCCACAATTAACTCAATTTTCGAACGTTGAAGAGGTTTTGGAGTTGTCCGTTCAATCCATGTTAGATAATTACGATCCTTCCCTTGAAGCCTTTCAAAGATTCCACTTGGATTTAAGCACATGGGGGGTCAATTCGGAGTCTTTCCACTTCTTCATTCAAAATATTCTGTGATAGGGGTGACGGAGCTGCTACAATTGCTTCAGCGGGAACTGCTGTCTTAGAAGCTAAACCGTGACCTGTGGGGAAATAGCATAAGTGGTCAAAGGATCTGACAGGAAAGATAGAAACAGGGGAGCTGATCTGATAAATTCACTTCAAAGGGATGGACGGGATTTCAGTATCAACGCACCATTTCGCGGTCCTATAGGTTGAGTATTTCTTATTTTTTTAGCAGGATACATCTCTTCCACTTTCCTACCGTACGTACTACACGAGGGGATCCCATGCCCTGGAAGAATTACGACCGACAAAGAAACTCGAGCCTAGGAGTCTAAAGGGGAACCCCTACCGCCCGAGAAGAGGGGGTTTAATAAATGTTGGGCCACAAAAGGGGACAGGCCATAAAAACTCCGTGTGCGAGGTTAGTATGAAACTCTTCTCCGAATGCCTTTCTTTCGATAAGATGCTTTGAAGGAGAAGGCAAGCAACTGGCATAGTTAATGTACGAGGTTAGGTACTAAATGAAGCAGGAATCATCAAAAGCAGAAAGCCCACCTACGATCAGAAAGGAGGAATGCCGCTTTCTTTTTAGAACTTAAGGAAAAGAGCTCAACGAAAAGCCATAACTCTTAACCGTTCGGATCCCATATACGCATGGGCTACTTCACTCCTTTCTTTATTTCACGTTTTCTCGGGAAAATGAGTTGCAAATAGATTTCTGCCCATAAACTGACATTCAAATCGATCAACTCGCTAAAACCCCGTATTTTTGATTGCAAGTCCATTTTAGCCTATAGACGGACATTGAAATCGATACAGTTTCATTTTCCCGGGAATTTTGCTTTCAAATGGGAAAGATTGGCTGAATTCCTATCCCAAGAGCTGATTCTGATTCAGTAGTTTTCTTCAGGTTGGGTCGGCTTGAGCTTGAGACAGATGTGGTTCTTCTGGGTCAGTGCCAATGGGAACTACATATCAAAGAGACCGGGTTCCATTTAGTTCCAAAGACTGGTAGGGATAGGGATCAATTCAATCGACCTACTTCCCCTTACTATAAATATAAATAGTAAAGCTACTCCGTCCCATAGTGAGAGTGGAGTTCCAAGCGACCATTTTCTGCCCAGCTTTCTTTCCTTTTGTGAAAGCATATGACATATAGAAAGAAAAAGAAGAGAATGCAAGCGGAACTTCATCCGTAAGCGGTGTTGGAGGACTAGCAATTGAATCAGCTGTTGATGCAATAAAAGCTGTGATCCTAGGAGCTGCACATGATGGGGAATAGCCGGTGCATCGATATTCTGTAAGTGTTCCATAAACCGGAGGATTTCCGCTTTGAGATCTCGAAGGAGCTCATCTGAAGCCCCTCCCAGGCCAAGTTCCCCCACTGAAAAAGCTAGAGAAAGGTTGCTCAGCCCCGACTTCCCTAGGCCCTTCGTTCAACTCGCCTTTTGGCGACTACACTTCCTACGATAGAAAAACCTTATTCGTAACCAAAGCTCCCTTCGCACTCGTTGACCAGGCTACTCGCTCTGTTGCAGATTGGGATTTGGCACGCTGAAGGTAGAGAGACCGGAGTCCATGTAAGACAGAAAAGAGGCAGTCTTTTCTTCTTTCTTCGATGGGCCCTTACTCCGTCCCACACAGTGTATTACTCCACTGAATCATCTTTCTTTGCTTGGAATTCCTGTGTTCAGCCCGCGGCTGAAGCAGAGAACCGCACATCTTCCCTCGAGCAAGGAGAGGGTCTCGGAGCACATAGAGGAGCAGTCCGTTTATAAGGACTTTCTGAGGGATCGCTTTCAGCTGGATCGAGCTCTCATGCTGATCGGAGGAATGCCAATCTCTCTTTCTTTTCTGAGAAAGCACTCTTTTTCTCTTTGTTGCAAAGTCGTCTTATGATTCCGAATTCCCTTCTTGAAGGTTGCGTCATCAGAGAAGGTCCTTGTTCTGTTCTGGCAGTCAGAGTGATGGCTCCTCATCCTCGACAGAGCAATGTTCGGTTTCTGAGACAGTTGAAGAAGAACCCCAAGTCTCAGGTGATGTAGATAATCAGTCCAAAGATAGAAGGTGATCCTAATTACATTGAACCAACCAATGGTTATAGTTAGACTTATGGAGAAGGCTATTATGCTTCTTCACTGCCATCCAGATGGATATGCTAAAGCAAAGGGTGCAGGAACATCAGATACAAAGGTAGAGACTATAAGTAAAGAATCGGATAGGGTAAAAAAGAGCACCATGGGATCGGGGAGCAGGTAGCTCTCCCTCCCAAGCGTGATTTCTTCCATGTGTCACACTGCGCCCACTGCCATAACAGAAGCGTTATTTCCCGTTGGGTGGACCCCGCGCCCCTGCCTCTGTACTAATGGGATGCCCTGCCAGACCCTGACTCGATAGTTGAACAGAAGACCGATATGATGCGTCATGGGGATCACCTCAGCTATGAAGCACCAGTCATCTTTATACCATTTTTCCTTTGGTGATCGAGCGACCGGATACGCGACGGATGCCAAACTCAACTCAGATTCAGAGGTCAATGGAAACTGAGCAAGGATGTTCCGAAGTCGGAAATGTGACCCAAAGCGGTCGATGTGTTAAGCCGGCTCATCTTAGGTCGGACAATCCTGGGAACGAACAAGAGAGCCAGAATCCCACGCCTCCCGCTACACTACACAACCGGCTAGAAGACCCGAGTACGAAGTGGCCCTGACGGAACGGAATGAAACTTAAGAAGAGAACTCAAGCGCTCATCTACCGGTAGTTGTCTGTACCTGTAGGTGGTACGAGAGCAGCCGCTCCCAAGCAGGAAGTTATCCAACGCAATAAGACAGTTCGTACCTGTAGAAGCGGTTCCGGTCATCGTCACATCAGTCGGTGATTCCATTCCTCTGATTGTGCGATATGCCGGACTCCTTTGATTGGGTTCCTAACTTATTTCTTTAGTAAGGTGTTGCTTTCATTCGGTTTGAAAACAGGATCATTGGACCTCGCTCTCCCCTTTCGGTCTTCCTTGCTTTTCTCGGTTGCGAACTAGAGTCCAATTCCCAATCAAGCAACAAGATATAGCCGTAGTACGGATACCGGCCCTCAGCTATCCAAGCCAGGGATCATGTTGCTTACCTTATGCAACAAGGTAATTCAATGCATCCAACTTTAGAAACCATGGGGACAAACGACCTTATAGGAATAGGCTCTTCGGTAGAATTCTGGATTGCACTTTCTTTTTTAACTTAAATGAAACACCCCTTCCTAAAGGTACTTCAAGTGTAGTGAGACGAAGTGCTTCCCTTTACAGAAGCGCGAGGGGAACGGGTCTCATTCATTGGCAGGGGAGTGCTCTAGTTGTCATTTTCAGTTAGGCTTCTTGGTTGGCTTCTTTGCCTTAGTCTGTTCCTTGCACTAAATATCGTATGATACAGAACTTTATATGCCCTAGAAAGTGAACTAGAAAGCATAAAGCGAAAAAACCGAAATAAGTTTAGCACATCCCGATGGGAATGGAAAAGAAAGAGTGAGATAGATGTCGAAGATAAAGTGCTAGCCAGCAACAAGCATTCCTTTAGCTATGAATCTTATTAAAAATGGGAGCATATAAAGAGTTCCACGCAATGACATTTGACGAATCCAGAATCGGATATCACTCTTTCTTCAGCGGCGGATGGAGAGGCAATTCTAACGCAACTGTTAATGGCCGAGCCTCCTCTTCATCTCCCTACCGGTTGAGCCCTTTCATCTCCTCTCCCTTCTGTCGAGTTAGTTCCTCTTCTTTTAGTTGTATCACTATTTCCGGTATTGTCTTATTGGGCTAAGGCGAATTTCTTCATTGCCATTGAAATCCTTACACTTTAATAATCTGTATCCAGTCCATGTAGTACGCCTTCCATTCCGTACCTTAGCCTTTCGGCGGTTAAGGGCTTTAGCGGCTTTGGATTCTGTCTTAATTTTAAGCATAACTGCCAATCAAGCTCATGACTACCCTCACCTTAACCCTAAGGATCAGTCTAGGAAGCGAAGAGGTAGGGTGTAGATTTGAGTAACTTTCCAGGGCGTCCCTCAGGTAATCAATCCTCCTTGAGGGCGAGGGTATTCCGTCTTTCAGAAAAAGGTAAGGTATGCGCTTAGTCTTTTACTAACTCCCATTCCTTCCATTGTTCGAAGTAGGGTTCAATGCTTTGGATTCGGTCTAGCAGTCCTTCTCTCTTCAGTAAGCCATGCAGTCCGTCCAATGGCCCAATCCCCGTCAAGCTTCTCTCTTAGTTTCTTAAAATTACTGTATGACTAAGTTTTTCCAACTAGTAAGGAAGAAGTTCACCTTAAAGGACCTCTATCTCAAAACCCCCGGTCTAAGAGATTATCTTCACCAGTCTTCAAGGGGGAATGGGGATTTTTTTCTATCAGCATTGGCGGCTAAGGTCTCAGTCAAGTATTCCAGTGCTTTTAAGCGAGGGTCACTTCACGATATCAAGGATGTTCCGGGCTTTCGATCTAGTCCAATCGGCCTAAGGGGCCATCATCTGCTATTCCAGTTTAGCAGACCTAGCAATCATCCTAATCTTTATCCTCCACTGTGCCCCTCAGAGAAGCCGAGGCAATTTTTGTAAGCGAGTCAATCCACCTTAAAGAAGATTGACTCTAATCGGCTATTCCATCTATCATTCTAAGCCTTGGCAGCTTTCCATTCTTTCGATGACCTTCTTTCTTCCCTTTGTCTTTGCCCATCGCGTCATTAACCCTTCCCTTGGGGGCTGGCAGTCTTATCCGGAGACCGCGGAGTGGTCAAAAGTGTTCCCCAAGAGCTTGCTATGTATAATAAAGGGGGCTGGCGGCTAAGCTTGCCTCAACTCAACGGCAAAGTCCCACAACTTAGAAAGCGGTAATAAACACGGCCTGTAACACACTTGGCGGCGGATTAGCCCCCGACCTGTCGATGCTCCGTAGCAAGTCTGGTTGTGTCTCGGGTAGTTCGAGTAGTAGTTGTAGTAGTAGCGAGCCAGTATATACATACATATATTCTATTTCATCAGGATAAAGACCCTTCGGAAAGGCTGAAAAGAGCCTTGTTGCTTGCTTGTCTAGCTCTGCTGCTCGTGAAGAGCTAGATCCATAAAACTCACACCTGGCTACTCGCTCTGTTGCGGATTTAGTTTCAGTGTCCGTTTCGACTGATTCTGTAGTTGAAGCTACTGATGCCCTAACTTAACCTGCCCCACCTTTAGCCCTTCCTTCTCTTTAAGATGACGTATGATACGCATTGCTTCTTGCAAGGTCACCATCACCAGCATCTATCTTACCGGTGATGCGAAGGAGAACCCGGATGGAGCTGGACGGACGGTCTAGAATCGAAAGCTCAAAAGGGAAGTGAAGGATCAGTTCCTCCCATGCAATGTGGCATGGCTCGCTCGTGACTCATTGAGGAAGGGGCACGGTTAGAGATTATGTGAAGGACCCTAATGCTTAACATAAATAAGAGGACAAAGTCTTCCATTGAATGGCTGGTTTACAAACCTGGGCTCAGACGGAACTCAGGAGAGGATTTAGCCTCTTGGTGGACTACAAGTTGAAGAGTTCATAATGTTGGGAAAAAAACGGATCTGCCATTCCTACTCCCCAGTTATGTCATCCCTTACCTATGATTCCATCCTAGTTTTCGCCGCCCATGGTTCCGAGAGACCCAATTTATACATAATGAGCACCTCACCCCTTTCTTTCCTTGTAGTTGGAGTTGGGCAAGATTTCACTTGTAAATGGATTGGCTTTAGATGCGAGATACGGCTCATAACCACTGCTTGTGAACAGCTTGACTCCTGCTTTCCCGGCTACAGTACAGATTGTGCCAAAGACAGCTCGCTCTGCTCGCTCCTGCTCAAAAATCACACAATAAGCCAAGGCAAGGCGGCCAGTTCTAATCTAATCTAGCTATTTCAAAACAAATTCTCATCTCAGGAAGACAGATCGAACTATTACAGATAGAACAGATAGATTGGTGTAGGCTCTAAGCCAAGCCTATCTCGTGTGCTATAAAATACACAACGTACTTTCCCAAGCCTTTCTCAAGCTATTATGTCTAGTCCCAGGTACAAAGAGGTGTATATATAGCGTTCTCCTTCCTGCCTCGACCCTTTCGGCCAAGAGGAAATCCGGAGCGAGAAAAGCGATTCCGGTCTCCCCACCATTCATTTTAAAGGTATAAGGCACGCCATTCGGTCCTTTCTAAAGTAGTAGTAGTGGTGGCTATCTCCCTATGAAGTCTGGGATCTATTCCAACTTGACTTAATGTAAATAGTTGATCAGATTCGTGAACCCTGTTGAGTCCACGGGAAGATCTTCTTGTTCGGATTGCTAGCTTAGCTGCCCTTTTGGATACTACCATTTTCTTTTCATTTTACAGCTTACATCCAGGCCAAGTCCTTTTCTGCCTGTGGGAAACCAAGCTATTGATTCTCCCTGTGTCAATGTTATGGGTCCAATTCTCACTCTTTCATTGCTCTCTCCAGAAGCTTCACTTGCGACCTTCTGCTTTCTATCCTAAATAGAGAAAGAGGGAAATAGGTCAAATCAAAAGACGAGGCTGAGCGTTAGCGATGGGCTGGGTAACGAAGGGTGAGTGTAACGATGGTGCGAAGCAGAGAAGGAAAGTCAAGGGCTTTGTGGGCTAAGGTCGATATGCCCTTTTAGATAAGAGTCAGTAGGCCTAGAAGGCTCCTATGCCAAAAGAGAATGCTCTACATGACTAAAGTCAAGGCGAACGGCATTAGTACAGCTGTTAAGAAGACTCTCCGATGTTGACTTTGTAAACTAATAGGCCTTGGTAACCGGTAGGTTACTTTTTACATATAATTTCTAATGGAACTGCCGTCTATTGTATAGGGCTACTATATTCATTTGTACTCGTCTACTAATGCCGGTCGGATTAGCTACATCGGATTGACTACTACCCTAGGATGATAGGACCAGTTGGAACGGCTTCTTCTCTTTCTACCTACACATCTCAGAGCTCATACACCTGCGCATCTCACTAGCGTATCTCCTCTCTGTCCCGTAAGCATTTAGGGTCTTACTCTCTCTTCTCGGTCAGTATATTCCCCTAATCTCTCTGTCATTGGCATTGGCATTGGAATAGCCAACAATAATAGGTAATGAACTCCTTGGGATCGAAAGAGAACTTTTGCTTTGGTCTCGAGGAATTGTTGAGCGAGGCTGACTTTAGAGGTGTAAGCACCGCGAGTCTCAATCCAGTCAAATTCCTGTTCTATTACTGGCTCATAACTGAGCGAAAGGCATAATAGATTCTTGCTCTTCTTAGCCTTGCAAATGAGGCGGTTGATAGACCCTTCCTGTCCTAGTGGTATGGTTAACATAAACTTCTTACTCTGAGGCTAGCTCTAGGACAAGCGGAGGTGGTTCTTTCTCCTCTGGGGTTAAGTCCAAGACTAATGTGTATCTTTCTGCTTTATTCACTTCCTGAACAGTTTCTGTGCCCATTCTGGATTGAATACCTGTATATCTTGGTAAGATTAGGGTCAACGGTTTGTGCCTGTCTATTCCATCCATCCCTTCGTGGAGTTAGGGCGTGTGATGTGTCCTTTCCGATGGAATGCCCTCGGCCGCATTTCGGAATCAAAGAGTCATGGTGCTTTAGTTGTGGGTTAGCAGGGATAAGTTGGACTGCGTCAGATGGTAAGATGAGCACCGCGATCGAAGGGCTCACTCTATGGAAGTCCTCTCCCACTTGAAAGCTAAATAAGGACACAAATAATTGTATTCCATTCTTAGCAGAGGTTCCTTCCATCTAATCCCTCGAAGTACTTCGCTCACCTTCGAAGAGTGAAATGATCATTCAAAGCAGACTAAAGGCATAGGGCAAAGGAGCTTAGAAGGGTGAGGGTGGCGGAGGGAATAAGGTATGAAATCACTTAGATAGAAGCATGTTGGATGACGGAACGATGACTTAATGAAACAATTATGGATTTTTAACCATTAGAAATGACGTAAGTGTAAGTGATAGAAAGAATCGTTCAGTAGGCTAATCTTGACAGTTGAAATTTTCGATTGAGAAAGCAGCAAAGCCCAATGCTAATGATAGAAAGATAAGACCGCTGGTCTATGCCCCCTTTTAAATCTTAAATAAACAGAACCCTAAGAGTGTCATTTTACTGTAGGGCAGTTCGCATTAGTAGACTCGGAGGACTGAATAGGTATTCACCTAGGTCCCTCTTCTGGTTCAAATCTCCTTTCTGCCACCAAGGCAGGCTAAGCCAAGGATTTCAAACCTTTCAATAGTCTTAGTGCGCTTTCGATGTAGAAAATTGCGTACGTAAAGGTAAAGAAAGTAAAGAAAGTAGGTATTATGTAGGTCCGTATGATATGGGCTTCATTCCTTCAGTTGGAGTTCATGCTTTACCGGTGTATATCACAATTATCGTAGTGTAGTTACAGTCAACAAAGTAGCTGTAACGTGAACAGCGCTTTGGCCTTTATTTATATCTAAAAATAGGCGACAACTGCGCTGAATGATAAAGATCCCCTACCCCCATCTATTTGTTGCGGGGCTCCAAGACGGGGGGCCCGCCTATGTCATAAACACGATTTTCTTGTTTTAGAATGAGCCGTATAAAAGTCCCATGTCTTTCTTGGTTGGTAAACCCAACCGGCGATTTACAACAAACAAGTCTTTCTTCCTTTTTTTTAGAGCAAGAAAAGAAGCG